CGGTTCCACTCTGCAAGAACTCCGAATACTCCTCTGAAGGATCATCCTCTTTATTAACATCCTCTTTATTAACATCCTCTTTATTAACATCCTCTTTATTAACATCCTCTTTATGAAAAATGATCTGCTTGTCCCGAAATGTCCTGTCCCAATAAGGAAACCCCAACTCATCAGGTCTTTCGATACAATCAAATAGATTGTCATAAGGACGCCTTATTCTAGTTCTAGGAGCCCAAACTATGTGCTTGAATAAATACTCCTCTATCTGTTGAGGGGGGAGGTCCTTTGCTTCTTGTTCTTGTTCTTGAAAATCCGATTCGAATTTTTCATATAGAAATCTCTGATCAACGATAGAACAAGATCCATTTTGTATGATATCGAACGGATTCCTTGGTTCGGGCCGAAGAAGCAATGTAACTCGAGTATTATCAAACTGACTACAATCTTTTTCTGGCCGCGAGGATCCCACCAGAACGCCTTCTAATAGTCCATGAACTAGATCAGAATCATTCTCAACAAATCGATAAGAAGCGATCCACTTTTTTTCATCGGGTCCGGATGTAGACCAAAGATCTTGAGCGACCGATCCGGCGGAACAACTCAAAAGATAAAGAAGTATCGTTAATTTCTTCATGGTCGTTTCAAGTTCGAAGTACCATTTGTACAAAAAAGAATCCCCTTCCTTACATAATTCCCTCTTAATATAGATAGATATATGATTTATAGAGCAATTACCTAGAAGTGCATTTTGTGCAATAACCCTTCCTATCTGATAGAAAAGGATCCCATGATCCTGAACAGATCTTACCGCGGATCGCAAACCCCAAGTTTGTCTATGAAGAGCTGATCTAATTGTATTAGTGTCTATAATTGATTTCTTCTGTGTAATACTAATTGATAGGGCCCCACTGGTGAGTGCTACAAGATTTCGTGCATTGGAACCCATGGTTATGGACCCAAATCTTTTAGTATGGAATATTTTCTTTTCCAAGTGGAATCCCCTAGTAGATGAAAGAATGAAAAAGTACTTTTGTTGTTGTGGAATAAGAAACCTTCGTATCTTAATGCATGTATTTGATTTATTCGGAGCTATTAGAGCGGGATCCACTTTTTGGGGAATATGAGTCGAAGCAATAACAAGAATATTTCGAGTGGAACGTCTTTCACAAGCCCTGGAGAGATGGTTTACTAATAGACCGAGGGATAAGTAATTCGACTCACTCACATACAGCTCATGAATGTTTGGAATCCATATTATGCAAGGAGACATTGCTTTTGCTAATTCGAATTTAAGGGTGATAGCAAATCGGTCTATTTTCGGCATCATATACATAGTTAGCACATTCGTCATATTTAGCAGCTCTGCATCAAGGTTATGATTAAGATCGTCACTCTCATCAATATCGATATCATCAATCTCATCAATATCGCTATCATCACTCTCATCAATATCGCTATCATCACTATCATCGATATCGTCACTCTCATCAATATCGATATCATCACTCTCATCAATATCGATATCATCACTAAGATAACCCTTAGCCCTGTCATCCAGGAACTTGTTCGGAAATACCGTAATGAAAGGAACATAGGAGTTTGTCGCTAGGTATTTGACCAAATGGGATCGTCCAGTTCCTATAGAACCTATGACTAAAATACCCCTAGAAGGGGATAGGGCTAAGCGGAGCGAAACAGGTTTTCCATGAGACCGAAAATGCGAACTATTAGCTCTACACGAGCTTTGTGAATAAGTGATTGTCTGAGAATGAGCAAGGAATATCCTTCTTTCTGCTAAACAGTATCTACTGAACTCATAATTCATTAGATACTTTTTATGAATGTCAACTAAGTATCGTAAGTAAATTGATCCCGGTTGTTCAATCGTTTGATAACCAGAGTCATTCTTTGATAAATGATCGCTATGAGTCAGACTCAATAGAATTTGGTCAATCCTTTTTTCTTTTGTTAAGGTGGAGAACTGAACCAAGAATTCTCTTTCTTCATCATCAATCCAATAGCTGTTCGCGACCCAGGATTCTATTTTATCATCAACCCAATCACTGTTTACGTTTTTTCTTTGGCTTATCCATGAATAAATCTCTTTACTTGTACGACTTAGATCTCTCGTTTTTCGCGAAAAAGTGATTGAATTGATGGGATTTGATATGATACTTATCGTATCGATGAAATTTATATTAAAATCTTTCTTCTTAAAAAGTATTGATTTGATCCCATAAGCGGGACCACCACCCAATAGCATGTTGCCACCAGAAACGGAACCCCATATTTTTTCCATAAAATCTTCTAATTGTTCTAGAGCAACTAGAAAGAGCTTCTTTAACCAGAAAAAATTCCGTTCAGGTGGAGGATACCTATCCAGAAGTTTTCGCACCTCAACCATGTATGATGGAATCATCAAAGGTTTGATCTTTTCAAACTCTGTCTGTAACTCACTAGAGGCTCGGGAAACAAAGAGAAGATGTGTACGAACGAGATATCCAGCAACAAGAAGAAGGAAAAGGATTGAATAGAGAAACTCCCGAGTATTTGGTGCTATCAGATGTGTCCATATCAATGAAGCGGGTGACTCATTATTTCGATGAATCATTTCTTCGGACAGAAGAAGATTCTGTAAACACTTACTCGAAATTTCACTTATCAAATTCGCTTGTGGAAGAATCAGCCACCATTTTTTCTGAGGAATCGGCCATGATATACCTGATCGATGCATAATATCACGAAAAATGGATACAAATTTGTGACTGCTACTTAGTATTGGCAGTATTGGCAATGGCTCTGCAAAAGTATCTAAAAAGATGAAATTTATATATTTGCACCCTGTAGAAGTAAGGAACCATGGCATATATGTTTGGAACAGATTCCATTTTGAGAGATTTGAAAAATCACTATCTCGTTGAAATGTTCTATACACCTTCCGGTTCTCAACGCATTTTTTTAGACAAAGACTTCGTTTTTTCCTCTTCCGGGATGGTAAATATTTCTCAGAACATGGAATGTGAATCAAACCCATGTTTGAATTGAAACGGAGATACTGATGCAAGTTCTTCCCTTCTAATTCAGATAGATTCATATCTAAAAGAGGCTGACAATAAGTTCTTTCAAAATTGACTACTTGTCCCTCTGTTAGAGGTGTTTCAGAAATTTCTGCGATCGAATAAATAGCTCTACGAACGAATAGATCGGATCGAGTTGGAAAATAGAAAGGTTTGTACAAGTTAGATCTTTCGTCACCACTTTGTGGAAAATCATTAGGTATAAATATGTCAGATACCTGTGATTCGATGGGTGAAATAGTATCTATCTCCAAAAAAAAGTTTTTTTTTTTACCGACGCACAAAGAAAATATTTTGTTGCGAATGAACGAGATATTGAGGAATTGTGCATATGCGAGATCATAATTATTGATACAGGCCTTTTCCACATAAAAGGGGAATCTTTTGTCACAATAGAACCAGAAGCGATGTGGATTATTCAAGAATGGAAGCCAATTTGCTTTATAAAAAGAAGATATCAATGAACTTCTATGAAAAGGTTTCACGGGATTCATCCAATTGTCTCGGTCGTGGGATATCATTGAGAAATAGGAATCAGTATTATAAAGGGATTTCCTGCGATTCTTTCTAGTATGGAATGAGTCAATCACCCACCCTTCTATCTTATTGAAGAAAAATGGTGATATTGTTCCTCCGTTGATCAATAATTTCGATCTTTGGTAAGTATCATGATCATCCAATAAGAAAGGTTTCAATTTTTTCAAATGAACGATTTGAACGCCTATTGATTCTAACAACTGATTGCAAAGTCGATGACTCGGACCTTTAAATTCATAGATGTGGATCTCACGCCTATGAATGGGGATATTCCCCATACTCAAAAAGAACAAAGGAAGTGCCTTAGAAAAAAAGAGAAGTGAATTGGACAAAAAGAAACGAAATGACTTAGACAAAACTCGTTTGTCGATAACCTCAGACCAATCAATCGAATATTGATTAATACGAAAGCGATTGAACACTACTTGAAAGTGGTTCTTCTGTTCAGAAACGAAATGTTCCAAATGTTCCTGGAAATTCTTGCTCTCGTTGGACCATTTGTATCTATATACATCAGGATCCCGATTCATGGATCTCCCGGTTGGAAAAATAAGAGGATCGGACCATTTCTTCTGATTCTTTTTAAAATTTGATAAATGTTGGTTGATCGTATATTTCATTATAGTTATATGATTCAGAGTATCATTTCCTATTTGATCCCTTTGAATTCCATATTCGAAGTTCTGATCGGATCTATTCATTAATAAAAATCTATTCAATCTATTTCTTATGTATCCATGGATGCTATATTGGATTTGAATCAGATCGCGTATCAACCGATATCGATATTGATTGACTGCCCCCATTATGTTGTTGCTAGCAAATACCACTATTTTGGGTTTTTGATCTTCCAAACCATTCCTGCAGAAGATCCGGCCCGATTTTTTTCTGATCCTTCGATAAAAGGATTCATTCTCTTCATAAAAAATATGAGGTAGAACCAAGAAAGATTTCTTTTTCGATTCATCCCAGGAGACCTCATTCAATAATTTTTTTTGATCCAATCTGTAGGAATCAATAGAAAAGGCAAATCCCTTATGATACACCAGATTGGGCTCGGTTATTGATAGAGTGAATAGATTCGACATTTCTTGAAATCTCTCTTCTGATTCAAAATCATAATGGAACGTGTATCCCCCCTTGTTCCGGTCATGGAATAGATGGAAGAAATCCAAAAATGGATTTTTGTTCAAGAATGAGATCTTATTGGAACTGTCCCTATCCGGTTCATCCTTCGGAACCATATCCCATCCCGGATTTGATGAAATAGGATGAATTGAGACCGTATTTTTGAAATACGTAATTATCTTGAATATATCAACCATTTCTTTATTTTCCGATCGCCTGGAAGGGACAAAAGAAACATCCTGCTGTTTCTTCAACAATTTATGATCTCTAGTGGACCTCTCAGTAGGATTCGAACCCAGATGAAGTTCTGACCATCTGTCAGAGAAAAAAGAACGAATTGATCTTGTAGGATTACCAATCCATTTTTGGATTTCTTCCGGAAACAGATGATTATCCATCTGCTTTTCACATTTCGTGAATAGCCAGGACATTGAGGAATATCCAGAAAGGCGTTTCGGAACTCGATCTGATTCTATCTCTGTTCGTTCCATTCGAAGAAAGGAAGGATCCCAAAGAATCGATCTTTCTTTTAGTTGCTGAATCTCTCTTTGATTGATCAATGTGTGATATTTCGAACCCTCATTACTAATGGAATCAAAAGGATCTCTGGATTGATCAGAAGATCCTTTCAATTGGCTAGAATCCGTTACTTGAACGAAAATAGATGTTGTAGAATCATATTGAATATTTGACGATACATTCCGTACCTTGCTCAAAAACCGATCCTTGTTTACCAACCACACATTGTCTAACCAAATCACATTTTCTCTCGATACGTTCCTAAAAAAATTCGATTTGTGCTGATTCTTCCCCCAGCTAACGAAGAGCTCTTGGGGAAATTGCCACATATAAAATTGAGCACAATTTTGCAAAAAAATACCCCACTTGTTTCTCGAAAAGAGATGGAAAAGATGCTCAATATCATTTGATTGAATAGTTTCCTGAGCTCCTTGTTGTTTGAAGAACCCCTCTGCTTCAATTGATCTTTTTTCACGAAAAACAGGCATGAGATAACAAATCAAGTGTTTCACTAAGATTTCGAATCGCTGTCCTGAATTCAAGTTGATTATGTTTCGCTTTTTCCTCGGAGAAAGACGATCAAACAATTCCCAATCACGGTCCTTGCGGATCGGATCATCCATATAGGATACAAAAGGAAACTCCAGATATTTGATATCTTTATCTTTGAATGAGATCTCAATTCCAGCAACTCTTTTATTAGATATCTTACAACAGGAATCCCTCTTTTTGACGATCTGATTCCCCCACCACCGCAAACCCCAGTTCGACTCAGGCACGATACACTTTTTTATTATTGGGAGAACCCAAGGACGCTCTTTCGGATCCATGAAACAACTCTCAGAGATCTTTTTCCTTTTTGGAAGATACAGGAGCGAAACAATCAACCTAGTGATATTGGAAGACAAAAAAGATTCTTCCAATGACTCATTTCGGAGTCCAATGGAATTCATAGGTATAGGAAGAAGCCCCATCAAATAGATATTTTTTCTTTCGACCATATTTCGATTGTTAATACAATATATAAGGACCACTATTACAAGCAGTACTACACCTTTGATCGTGAAATATCGATTCCTTGTTAAATCTTGTGAATCGCGTGAAAGTAGGATACTCCAAACTCGGGGGTCAAAGAGTTTCATAAAACGTTCTTGGTGGAAAAAAATGTGAGTGAAAGATCCCACTGAATCGAATTTGTCCCATGAATCCACGAAATAGATTGAGTGAGAATCCTTGATCTCTCTCAATATCTCTCTCAATTCGAAGATCAAGGATTGGAATTGATGTTGTTTCATTGATTACTCCTAAAGATTGCATTTCAATTGGACTTTGGTGATTCGCGATGTATGACGATCCCTGCTAAGCATCCATGGCTGAATGGTTAAAGCGCCCAACTCATAATTGGCGAATTCGTAGGTTCAATTCCTGCTGGATGCACGCCAATTAGAACGTTTAATAAGTCTATTAGAATTGGCTCTGTATCAATGGAATCTCATCATCCATACATAACGAATTGGTATGTTATATTTCTACCATAATATATGAACAGTAAGAAATAGAATTTCTTATCGATACTGGAACTCATAGGGAAGAAAAGGGATTTATGGATGGAATCAAATATGCAGGATTTACCGACAAAGTGATTCTTCGGTTATTGAGGAACAATCACTATACTTCTAATGTCGAATCAGAATCAACTAGGACAGAAATAAAGCATTGGGTCGAACTCTTCTTTGGTGTCAAGGTAAGAGCGATGAATAGTTATCGACTCCCCGGAAAGGGTAGAAGAATGGGACCTAGTATGGGACATACAATCCATTACAGACGTATGATCATTACGCTTCAACCCGGTTATTCTATTCCACCTATTAGAAGAACTTAAATTCAAATCCTTAATAACATAACATGGCGATACATTTATACAAAACTTCTACCACGAGTACACGCAACCGAGCTGTAGACAGTCAAGCGAAATCCACTCCACAAAAGAGTTTGATCTATGGACAGCATCATTGTGGTAAAGGGCGTAATGCCAGAGGAATCATTACCGCAGGGCATAGAGGGGGAGGTCATAAGCGTTTATACCGTAAAATAGATTTTCGACGGAATGAAAAAGACATATCTGGTAGAATCGTAACCATAGAATACGACCCTAATCGAAATGCATACATTTGTCTCATACACTATGGGGATGGTGAGAAGCGATATATTTTACATCCCAGAGGGGCTAGAATTGGAGATACCATTGTTTCTGGTACAGAAGTTCCTATATCAATGGGAAATGCCCTACCTTTGAGTGCGGTTTGAACTATGGATTTACATAATTGGAAGTAACCAATTAGGTTTATGACGAAACCTAGAAATCGATCACTGATCCAAGTTGAGTACCTCTACGGGATAGACCTCAACAGAAAACTGAAGAGTCACGGCAGCAGGTGATTGAGTTCAGTGGTTCCTTATATCAAATTATTGACTCTAGAGATATAGTAATATGGAGAAGATACAATTTTTTGAAACACGGACAGAGTCGGAAGCACCCCTTGTTTCAAAGAGAGGAGGACGGGTTATTCACATTTCATTTGATGGTCAGAGGCAATTTGGAAGCTAAGCAGTGGTAATTCTAAGGATCTCCGTGGGAATAATAGAGATGTCTCCTACGTTACCCGTACTATGTGGAAGTATCGACGTAATTTCATAGAGTCATTCGGTCTGAATGCTACAGGAAGAACATAAGCCAGATGACGGAACGGGGAGACCTAGGATGTAGAAGATCATAGCATGAGTGATTTGGCAGATTTGGATTACTTTATGTCCACTCATGTAGGACTTCATCATACGATTCATATAAGATCCATCTGTCTAGATATCATCATATACATCCAGAAAGCCGTATGCTTTGGAAGAAGCTTGTACGGTTTGGGAAGGGGTTTTTTTTCATAAAAAGAAGAATCTACTTCAACCGATATGCCCTTAGGCACGGCCATACATAACATAGAAATAACACTTGGAAAGGGTGGACAATTAGCTAGGGCAGCAGGTACTGTAGCAAAACTGATTGCAAAAGAGGGGAAATCGGCCACATTAAGATTACCATCTGGGGAGGTTCGTTTGATATCCAAAAACTGCTCAGCAACAGTCGGACAAGTGGGTAATGTGGGGGTGAACCAGAAAAGTTTGGGTAGAGCCGGATCTAAGTGTTGGCTAGGTAAGCGTCCTGTAGTAAGAGGAGTAGTTATGAACCCTGTAGACCATCCCCATGGAGGTGGTGAAGGGAGGGCCCCCATTGGTAGAAAAAGACCCACAACCCCTTGGGGTTATCCCGCGCTTGGAAGAAAAAGTAGGAAAAGAAATAAATATAGTGATAGTTTTATTCTTCGTCGCCGTAAATAGGAATATATGTTTTGTTTCTTCGCCTTTCATTTCATTTTAAAATAGGAAAAGGGAGTAATCGGCTGTGGCGCGTTCACTAAAAAAAAATCCTTTTGTAGCTAATCATTTATTGGGAAAAATTGAGAAGCTCAACATGAGGGAAGAGAAAGAGATAATAGTCACTTGGTCCCGGGCATCTACCATTATACCCACAATGATCGGTCATACAATTGCTATTCACAATGGAAAGGAACATTTACCTATTTATATAACAGATCGTATGGTGGGTCACAAATTGGGAGAATTCGCACCTACTCTCACTTTCCGGGGGCATGCGAGAAACGATAATAGATCTCGTCGGTAATAAAGTGCAATGGGGTGCTCATCATTCATTGGTGGGAGGTGTAACTTTATGATAAAGAGAAGATCGCGTACAGAAGTAAAAGCTTTAGCTCAATATATATGTATGTCTCCTCACAAAGCGAGAAGAATAATTGATCAGATTCGTGGGCGTTCCTATAGGCAAACACTTATGATACTAGACCTCATGCCTTATCGAGCAGCTTATCACATCTTCAAATTAGTTTATTCTGCAGGAGCAAATGCTAGGCACAATAAGGGTTTGAGCGAAGTTGAGTCATTCATTAGTAAAGCCGAAGTCAATGGAGGTGCTATCGTGAAAAAGTTCAAACCTCGAGCTCGGGGACGCAGTTATCCAATAAAAAGACCCACCTGTCATATAACTATTGTAGTGAATACGAGATATATTCTCTTGAATAAGCTATATCAATCTAACTTATTCAATAGAAATAAATTTGGACTTTGATTTGACGGATCAAGCCTCCTTAATATTTAGAAAGAAAATATGCATATATAAATTAGATAGATATGGGACAAAAAATAAATCCACTTGGTTTCAGACTTGGTACAACCCAAAGTCATCATTGCCTTTGGTTCGCACAACCAAAAAATTATTCCGGGGGTCTCCAGGAAGATGAAAAAATACGGGATTGTATCAAGAATTATGTACAAAAACATATGAGAGTATCCTCAGGTTTCGAAGGAATTGCGCGCATAGGGATTCAAAAAAGAATCGATCTGATCCAGGTCATAATCCATATTGGATTCCCCAATTTTTTAATAGAGGGTCGAGCCCGAGGAATCGAAGAATTACAGATCAATGTACAAAAAAAGTTAAATTCTGTGAACCGGAGACTCAACATTGCTATCACAAGAGTTGCAAAACCATATGGACAACCCACTATTCTTGCAGAATATATAGCTCTACAATTAAAGAATAGAGTTTCGTTTCGAAAGGCAATGAAAAAGGCTATTGAATTAACTGAACAAGCGGACACAAAGGGAATTCAGGTACAAATTTCAGGGCGTATCAACGGAAAAGAAATTGCCCGTGTCGAGTGGATCAGAGAAGGTAGGGTTCCCCTACAGACCATTCGAGCTAAAATTGATTATTGTTCCTATGCAGTTCGAACTATCTATGGGGTATTAGGCATCAAAATTTGGATATTTCTAGACGAGGAATAATGGGCGCTTGCCATTTTATCCAGCGATAGGACAAAAAATGAGAAACTGTTTTATTCTTTTTTTCCGTTCAATCAAATCAAAATCTATAGGGTTGAATAAAAAATTCGATTGACCATTTGGTAGAATTGCTATGCTTAGTGTGTGACTCGTTGGTTTTTCTTTGGAGTTGGGATTCAAAGAAACAATGATCGGCCTCTAGTATGAACTAATAACCAGCTCATTGCTTCGTATTATCGAGATCCAAGGAACCAGTCACTATATGATGTATCGATCATCTAGTTGTAGCAACTGAAATCTTTTTTCCATAAAGTAGAAATCAATCTAATTATGGGTTATGAAGCAAAAAAAAAATAGAAGGATGTAGATAAATGGAAGGGTGAGAGAAAGAAAGAAGTAGAATAGCAATGATATATTATTCCAATATGTATGGTCTCTGAATCATCTCACAAAAGGCAGTGTGATAAAGCATCAATACTGATTCGTCTAGAATTAGATGAATCCGGTTCAGAGGAAAAATCAACATAATAAAGTAAAGAGCCTCGAGTCGATCGAGACTGAGGAGATTGACTCAGGAACAGATTTTTTTGGAGCTCCATTGCATAGTTCAGGCCTAGCCATTAATGGAGAAGCTATGGGAACGAAGGAACCTGTGACTGCATAAGATTCTATTGAAAACGAATTCTAATGATTCATTGGATGGGATGGCGGAACGAGACAGGAACCAATTGATTTATTCTGAGTGGTCATGGGTCGACCCTACGAATGAAGCAGATATGGAAAGAGTCAATATTCGCCCGCGAAACCTTTATTGGATTCAAAAATTTTGGAATATTCCCTAAAAATTGAAAATAAGGTAAATGCATTATCTATATCTATAAATATGCGTCTAGCTGTATATACAAGATAGACAGATTCCTACGTGACAGATTGAATTAAATAGCAATGAATCATGGGATTCATTGTATTATTCATTAACCTGGATCTGTAATATTATTTATTTAACCCTTTCGTTCGCGAGGAGCTGGATGAGAAGAAATTTTCATGTCCGGTTCTGCAGTAGAGATGGGATTGAAAAACTACCATCAACTATAACCCCAAAAGAACCAGATTCCGTAAACAACATAGAGGAAGAATGAAGGGAGTATCTTATCGAGGCAATCATATTTGTTTCGGTAGATACGCTCTTCAGGCACTTGAACCCGCTTGGATCACATCTAGACAAATAGAAGCAGGGCGACGAGCAATGACACGATATGCGCGTCGTGGTGGAAGAATATGGGTACGTATATTTCCCGACAAACCCGTTACAGTAAGACCCACGGAAACACGTATGGGTTCGGGGAAGGGATCCCCCGAATATTGGGTATCTGTCGTTAAACCAGGTCGAATACTTTATGAAATGGGCGGAGTATCAGAAACTGTAGCCAGATCGGCTATTTCAATAGCTGCGTCCAAAATGCCGATACGAACTCAATTCGTTATCGAGGGCTAGGGATGTGCAACCAAAGGGATCTTTTTGATGAAAAAAAAAAAAATAAAATATAATCGCTGGTTTTTTATTTTTGGACAGAAACTATTTCTTTTTTTCCTTCGCCCTTTGCATTGAAAGAAACGATTAAAAAAAATATGATTCAACCTCAGACCCATTTAAATGTAGCGGACAACAGCGGGGCTCGAGAACTGATGTGTATTCGAATCATAGGAGCTAGTAATCACCAATATGCTCATATTGGTGACGTTATTGTTGCTGTAATCAAAGAAGCAGTGCCCAACATGCCTCTGGAAAGATCAGAAGTGATCAGAGCTGTAATTGTACGTACATGTAAAGAACTCAAGCGTGACAACGGTATGATAATACGATATGATGACAATGCAGCAGTTGTCATTGATCAAGAAGGAAATCCAAAAGGAACTCGAGTTTTTGGTGCGATCGCTCGGGAATTAAGACAGTTGAATTTCACTAAGATAGTCTCATTAGCTCCCGAGGTATTATAAATGCAATGCTAGTAGATGAGACCGTAGCCATAGTACGGTATCTGAAATAGATCAATTAGTAGATTGTGTCTCATGCATATACCTTTAACTTTAACTTTAATAAAAATAAAGAAAAAAAACAGACCATGTTGATTATATCAAAGCCAGGAAGCACTAATAATTAGGGTTCGTCATGGGTAGGGACACTATTGCCGATATAATAACTTCTATAAGAAATGCTGACATGGATACAAAAGGAACGGTTCGAATAGCATCTACTAATATCACGGAAAATATTGTTAAAATACTTCTACGAGAAGGTTTTATTGAAAACGTTAGGAAACATCGGGAAAGCAACAAATATTTCTTGGTTTCAACCCTGCGACATAGAAGGAATAGGAAAGGAACATATAGAAATATTTTAAAGCGTATCAGCAGACCCGGTCTACGAATTTATTCAAACTATCAACGAATTCCTAGGATCTTAGGTGGAATGGGGGTTGTAATTCTTTCGACTTCTCGAGGTATAATGACAGATCGAGAGGCTCGACTAGAAGGAATTGGAGGAGAAATTTTGTGTTATATATGGTGATCTTTCTGGTATTCGAATTTTATCCGTAACTTCCTATTTATGAAATGAAAAGAGAGGAAAGGTGGGTTGTCTAATACCACCCCTCCTCCATTAGTTGATACTTCAAGGAGGTTACCTGGAATGAAAGAACAAAAATGGATTCATGAAGGTTTAATTACTGAATCACTTCCCAACGGTATGTTCCGGGTTTGCTTAGATAATGAAGACCTGATTCTAGGTTATGTTTCGGGGAGGATCCGACGTAGTTTTATACGGATACTACCAGGAGATAGAGTGAAAATCGAAGTAAGTCGTTATGATTCAACCAGGGGGCGTATAATTTATAGACTTCGCAACAAAGATTCGAATGATTAGGTGGTTTTTTTTTTAACATTCCTTTCATGGGGATCAATTTCGAGGTTCAAAAAAAGTGCAAGAGACTTATTTTCTTCCAATGAGTAGATTCGGAATTAAGGTAAAGGAATGACAAATATGAAAATAAGGGCCTCTGTTCGTAAGATTTGTGAAAAATGTCGACTGATCCGTAGGCGGGGACGAATTATAGTAATTTGTCCCAATCCTAGACATAAACAGAGACAGGGATAATTTTTCTAAAAGGGGACTATCTAAGGGACCAAATGTACAAATAAAATAAGGGATCTGTTTTAACATGAAATGGATATATCCGTATATCTCTAACTCATATTTATAAGATGATAAAATATGACAAAACCTAGACCAAGAATTGGTTCACGTAGGAATGGACGTATTGGTTTACGTAAGAATGGACGTAGAATACCAAAAGGAGTTATTCATGTTCAAGCGAGTTTCAACAATACCATTGTGACTGTTACAGATGTACGGGGTCGGGTTGTTTCTTGGTCCTCCGCTGGTACTTGTGGATTCAGAGGCACAAGAAGAGGGACACCATTTGCTGCTCAAACCGCAGCAGGAAATGCTATTCGTACAGTAGTGGATCAGGGTATGCAACGAGCAGAAGTTATGATAAAAGGTCCTGGTCTCGGAAGAGATGCAGCATTACGAGCCATTCGTAGAAGTGGTATACTATTAAGTTTCGTACGTGATGTAACTCCTATGCCACATAATGGATGTAGACCGCCTAAAAAAAGGCGCGTATAGAAATAAGAATGGAAAAGATTCCAAGAGAAATAAATGATTCAATGATCTGATCAAATCAGAATATTAATATGGTTCGAGAAGAAATAGCAGTATCCACTCGGACACTACAGTGGAAGTGTGTTGAATCCAGAGCAGACAGTAAACGTCTGTATTATGGCCGTTTTGTTCTGTCCCCGCTTATGAAAGGTCAAGCAGATACAATAGGTATCGCGATGCGACGGGCTTTACTTGGAGAACTAGAAGGAACCTGTATCACACGTGCAAAATCTGGGAAGGTACCACATGAATATTCTACGATAGTAGGTATTGAAGAATCAGTACATGAAATTTTAATGAATTTGAAAGAAATTGTATTTAGAAGTCATTTGTACGGAACTCGTGGCGCATCTATCTGCGTCAGGGGTCCTAGATATGTAACTGCCCAAGATATCATCTCACCACCTTCTGTGGAAATAGTTGATACTACACAGCATATAGCTAGCCTGACGGAACCCATAGATTTATGTATTGGATTAAAAATTGAGAGGGATCGCGGATATCATATAAAAATCCCACCTAATTATCAAGACGGAAGTTATCCTATAGATGCTGTATCCATGCCTGTTCGAAATGCGAATCATAGTATTCATTCTTATGGGAATGGGAATGAGAAACAAGAGATACTTTTTCTCGAAATATGGACGAATGGAAGTTTCACTCCTAAAGAAGCGCTTTACGAAGCTTCCCGTAATTTGATCGATTTATTTCTTCCTTTTCTACATGCAGAAGAACAGGATATCAATGTAGAGGACAATCAAAACAGGGTGACTGCGCCCCTTTTTACCTTTCATGATGGATTGACTAATATAGGGAAAAGGAAAAAAGGAATTGCATTGAAACGTGTTTTTATTGACCAATCAGAATTGCCTCCCAGGACCTATAATTGTCTCAAAAGGTCCAATATACATACATTATTGGACCTTTTGAGTAACAGTCAAGAAGATCTTATGAGAATTGAACATTTTCACATAGAAGATGTAAACCAGATATTGGACATTCTACAGAAGCGTTTCGCAATTGATTGACCTAAGTTTGAAATCCATTAGATTTCTTTCATTTCATCATTTTATAAAAAAAAAAAAGAAGAAATTTTGTTTTGAA